AAATAAGGCTTAGCTGATCGTATTACCACAGAGTCAACTTGAACAATTAGAACTTGACCCGATTTTAAATGCGGTCCTTTTTTGGCTATACATACATTTTCACAAAGAAACTGCCCAAGACTAACGATTGTAGATGTCTCTTCACAATAATTGTAATGGAGAAAATACCAATTCAAATGGAATGGATTCAAAATGATGTTACTGCATGAATAGGGATTATAAATTTGACCATTTTCATCCAGTAAATAATATTTAAGTATTTGAAAAATCTGTTTTAAATTGTCAAGTTGCAAATAGTTAGTTACCAAGATCTGATTATGGGTTATTAAATGGGAAAATAAATCAAAATTATAAATTGGAAAGCCTGTTCCTAACGGGCCCAAGGAATTACTAATTGGAATTAGGGGGTTCTTTTTGATTGATTCCTTTATCACATTGGGAGATTTTACATCGTTGAATGGGCCTATTCGAAAACAATTGGATGATGACAAAATTATCAAAGATTGAGATTCCTTATTTCGATTCAACAACGTATGGATAGTTCCTTGATTTGGATTAAGGGATTCTTGAATCCTTGCCTCGGAATAGGAATAAATGGAAGAAAACGGATTGACATTAGCGCGATCTGATCCCTTCTCAGAGATCAATCCTGAACCCGACAGATCGTTCCTTTTTCCGGTATAAGAAATAGGTGACTTCGCTAAGTCGATTCTTAGAAAATATCTAAGCAAACCATTTGTCCTTATTTCAACAAAGGAAGCACAGGCCTTTTCGATCTTTTTGTCTTGGTCCCAATTCAACACTAAAGAAGTCCGAACTAATTGAATACTTGTGTCCCAAATTTCAAGAATTGGGTCGTAATAAAGGATATAATTGACAACTCGAAGTTGTAGATTATCACTTTCCTGCAAGAGATCCGGCGGGAAAAGTCTTCCTAAATTTATACCATCCGTTTTTTTATATGGGACTACAGGTTGAACCAAAACAAAATACTTTTTTTCATACCTGGAAAGTTTCATTCGTTGGATATAAAGCCAATTTTTCAATTTTTTGTATTCTTTGGAATTTGGTTTTCCCCCTCCTGGTGGTATCAATCGGAATGCCTTATTTGTCTTTCCAGGAAAATGGATATCTCCAGAAAAGATTATCAGTTTGATTTTTTCTGCTTTTTTCTTCACTCGGACCAATCCGCCTACCCGACTTCTTCTATTTAAAGTGATTTGTGTATCTGCCCCAATAATACTATTGTGCCGTACCATTATGGAAGAAGATTCGGCCAAAATGTGGACTTCCACGGGAATAAAAAAAAATGGATTTACTTCCTTTTGGTATTTTGGCCAAAATACCTTGACTCCTCGATACTCAATCAAATCCTCTTCGTTGACGATTGAATTCAGTTCTCTAGTCTCATATTTAGTAAGTCCTGAGCTCTTTCTTATATATCGAGGATCATCGAAATAAGCAAGAATACTATTTCTACGGAGAATACCATTTCTGGGGATTTCCATTGAGATACCTGAAGAAGGTATTAGTTGGGTCTCGCCTTCTTGAATCGATTCGAGTGGAATGATGAATCTATTTCTTCGCCTCTTTGCCAATAAATCAGAATTGCCGTCGAGAATGGCCGGATATCTGAGATTATAACGACCCGTACATGTCATTCGATTAAGTTCTGAATAATCAGGAATCCTATCTCCTGTTTGATTTTTACCAGAAAAATACGAACTAAAAAATTTGTGTCTCACTTGATTATTAGTTACTGAGGGGTTAGCAATATATCTTGGCTTGACAGAAAGAGAATAAGCGTTCATTTGATCTTGATCCTTGTGGATCGAACAGGGGCCTAGACTGTATCTCCAGGGCTCCCCTAATAATATCCATAAATGACTTGTTTTTGGTAAGAGATGAATATTACCATATGTAAATTCAGGTGCATGGTACACATCAGTATTCCAGTGCATTTCGCCCTCTGAGTCAGAATAAATATGTTTTCGAACCTTCTCTTTCAAATTCAAAGTGGATGTTCTCGCACGAATCTCAGCAATCACTTGTTCTGATTCTACATATTGATCGTTTTGAACTAAAAGAAAACTTTTGGGCGGAATACACACATTGTGTATAATATCTTCACTCTCAATAGTTACATACAAGTCTCTAGAACATAGAAAAGCAGGATGTCCATGACGTGTACGTGTCGGATGAACCAAATCCTCGTTGAATTTTATTTTTCCATTAGAAGGGGCTCGCACATGTTCTGCAGTACCCCCTGTGAATACTCCGCCGGTATGAAAAGTTCTTAATGTTAATTGAGTGCCCGGTTCTCCAATAGATTGACCTGCAATAATACCTACGGCTTCTCCCAATTCGACCAGGTCGTCATGAGCTGGACTCCGGCCATAACATAATTGACAAATCCAAGATGTACTCCTACAAGTAAAGGGGGTTCGAATAGAGATTGGTTGTGCTCTAAAAGTTATGAATCTACTGACAAGTCCAACCCCAATATCTTGATTTCTAGTAGCAATACATCGCGAACCTATATATATATCATCTGCTAATACACGGCCAATTAATGTTTGGATAAAAATCCTGTCCGCCATCATTCCATTTCGAGGACTTACAGAAATACCTCGAACGGTGCCACAATCTGTTCGACGTACAACAATGTGTTGAACTACTTCAACAAGTCTGCGCGTGAGATATCCTGCATCTGAGGTTCGGATAGCGGTATCCACAACCCCTTTACGGGCTCCGTAGCAAGAAATAATGTATTCTGTTAAAGAGAGTCCTTCGCGTAAATTGCTTTGGATGGGTAAATCAATCATTTGCCCTTGGGGATCCGACATTAATCCTCTCATACCTACTAATTGATGTACCTGAGAAGCATTTCCTCTGGCTCCCGAAAAAGACATTATATGGACTGGATTAAAAGGATCGGTCATCCGAAAATTAGGATTCATTTCTTGTCGCAAATATTCACTTGTGGCATACCATATTTCGATCGATTGACGTAATTTTTCTACCGCGTGTACATTCCCATAATGATGGTGTTTTTCCAAAATAAAACTTTGTTGTTCAGCGTCTTGAACTAGCCATCTTTTAGAAGGTATTGTTAAAAGATCATCAATTCCTAATGAAATGGATGCGGCGGTAGCTTGTCGGAAACCCAGAGTCTTTACTTGATCCAGGATATGTGATGTATATCCTATTCCATAGTGATCAATAAATCGACTAATAAGTCGTTTCATGGCAGTTCCGTCTATCACTTTATTGTGAAAGACCTGAGTGGGCCGTTCTGCCATCAGTACCTCCATATTGCGCTGAGTAGAATTTGACAATGGGCTTGAGTCAGTGATTGGAAAACTTCCTTTTCTAGATCTTGATTCACGTAGAAATTCCGCAATTATGGTCCTAGTTAACCCGGAGAGACTCGAATTCCCGTTGGTAGCATATAATTACAACAGCCCTGCCAAAACCCCTGTATGGCTTCTTCTATTTCTCGATAAAGAGAAATATGACCAAGAGTGGTTCGAATATATATATAAAGAATTTCTTTTTTTATACTTCGTACTATTAGATAGTGTCCATAAATCTCATAATAGGTCCCCACAGATTCATAGTGAATTTCGATGGGAACTTCTCTTGCAGCAATAACGCGTTGATCTAGTCGCCACCGCAGCCACAAAGGACTACCTACATTGATTCGTTTTTGCCGATAAGCTCCAATTGCATCATAGGGATTACAAAAAAAGGGTTCTTTTTTTTTTGTATACTTATAGTTATTATCTTCATTTTGATAGTTTCTACGATTACATGGATTATACCTATTTACACAAATACCCCGACGATTTCCACTCGTTAAGACATAGAGTCCACTAAGCATATCTTGAGTTGGTGCCGAAATGGGATCCCCAATAGTTGGAGACAAAAGATTCATATGAGAAAACATAAGTAAACGTGCCTCTGCTTGAGCCTCCAAAGATAAAGGCACATGAACAGCCATTTGATCCCCGTCAAAGTCTGCATTGAAGCCCTTACAAACTAATGGATGTAAACAAATAGCGCGTCCTTCCACTAAAACGGGGAGGAATGCCTGTATGCCTAATCTATGCAGAGTAGGCGCTCTATTCAGCAATACAGGATGGTCATCCAGAATTTCCTGAAGTATTTCCCATACAATCGGTTTTTTTTTCCGAATTTGACTCTTAGCAACTCCTATGTTCGAAGCAAGATGTTTTCTAATTAGGTCACGAATTACAAATGCCTGGAAAAGTTCTATTGCTATTTCGCGAGGCAATCCACATCGATGTAATGAAAGTGAAGGGCCCACGACAATCACGGACCGCCCTGAATAATCGACCCGTTTACCAAGCAGAGTCTCGCGAACTCTTCCTTCTTTGCCTTCAATTACATCTGAAAGCGACTTGTAAACTCTATTATGATCATCCCTCATTGGTTGTCCGCAGATTCCATTATCAAGAAGTGCATCCACGGCTTCTTGTAGCAATTTTTCCTGAGATATTATTAATTCTTCTGGCGTAGCTATACTTGTTGTTAATAGATCTGTAAGAGTATTATTCCGATAGATAATTCTTCTATAGATTTCATTAATATCCGAGGTCACTAGTTTATCCTCATCTATATGATAGATTGGTCTCAACTCAGGAGGAAGAACTGGTAATAGACACAAAACCATCCATTTTGGTTCTATATTTGTTCGAATAAAATGCTTAGCCAATTCCATGCGTCTAAGCAAAAAATCTTTTCTTCTTCCAACTTTTCGATCTTCCCATTCATTCCCTGTGGGTTCCTCTTCCTCCAATTCTTTCCATTCTACCAATGAATAGTCTATAATAATTCGTAAATCTAGATTGGCTAATTGTTGTCTGATAGAACCTCCCCCGGTAGACATCTCTCGATTTCGAAATGTATCGAAGCTCCGGGTAGTAAAAAAAATTGGGATTCTGTATTTCCAGGGTTGGATTTCATATTCCAATAAA